TATTAATTAACTTAAAAATATAGAAAAGAAAGAGATTTTTTATTACTATTCTGAATATTAAATATGAATATTAAGATAGAATATTCATATTCTATTTATATTATATATATATTTGTATATTATATATTTGTGATTTGTATGTATTATGTATATTATATATATTTCTATTTATTAATAAATAGAAATATTCAAATTAAATTACTTTAATTTTGTATATTCTTTTTGTATATATTCCTTTAGAAAACAAGAAATATAAAATACGTATATGATTATTACATTATGTAAATATCAGAATGAAGATAGAAAATAGAAATCTATTTGTCTATTAAAATATAAAATAGAATCATTTTAGAATATTTTTCTTTTCTTTTATTATTTTTTTCTATTTGTATGTTATGATATTCTTGAGGGATTTTTGAAATTTATGGAATTAAGTATAGATAATGACTAATAAAGAGTAATTTCTATTGAACAATATATGTCTTTCACATACAACGATAAAAAGTAGTAACCTACCTTTTGAATGGCAGTTCCAAAAAAACGTACTTCTATGTCAAAAAAGCATATTCGTAGAAATCTTTGGAAAAAAAAAGGATCTTTAGAGGCAGTAAAAGCTTTTTCTTTAGCTAAATCTGTTTCCACCGGACAGTCAAAAAGTTTTTTTGTGCGACAAAAAAAAGTCTTGGAAAAATCTTAATTGACATGTTTCAAAGAACTTCCAAATTTCCATTTTTGAATTGTAAGACAAATGATTCAATTTTACTAAATTATATTTGTATTTCACTTCTCATATTAGTTAGAGCTAGGTAATATGAAAAATAAGAATCTTTCTGTCTACTTGATTCAAAGTACTCAGTATTGTGTATTTTATTCTTTTTTAGCATTTTTTTTCGATTTTTTATAGTCTTTATATATCTCTATTCTATTCTATTCTATTTTAGTTATTTTCTTCTTTTTATTGTTTATGTTCTATTTTATTCTATTTATTTCAATTTCTATTGATTGATATTGAATTCGTGAAATGGTTTTTTCTTTCCTATGAATTGTGCTTTTCAAAATAGAAAAGCACAATTACGATAGACAAGGAAGAATCTGAATATTTCATTCTACTTTATACTAAGGTGTTGGATCTCAAAATCGTTAGAAAAGAATTATGAATTTTATACCCCGACTGAGAACGAAACTATTGAGTTATGACTCTTCTGGATAAACAAGAGCTAGGTTTCTAGTTTCTAGTACGGAAAAGTTGATTATTCAAACTGAACTTACGAAGATACTAATTAAGTATTATTGATATTTTCTTTATATTTAACATTTCCAGATGAATGAAAATGCATCTTTCTTCATTGTTTCCTAAACTCTATTGAATATCGACAATTCAACATGAATTTACTATATATATATATTATATATTATTATTATTTAAGATTATTTAAGGTAAGCCGCCATGGTGAAATTGGTAGACACGCTGCTCTTAGGAAGCAGTGCTAGAGCATCTCGGTTCGAGTCCGAGTGGCGGCATAAAGAATTATTCATATTAATAATATAGACACAATAGATCTAATAGAATCTAAAAGAGAATATTTTAAATATTCTCTTTTAGATTCTATTTAATCCCCTCCCCGATTTCAATTATTTAAAAGGGACTCTTCTTTATGATATTTGCAACCTTAGAACATATATTAACTCATATTTCCTTTTCGATCATCTCAATTGTGATTCTGATTCATTTGATGAACTTATTAGTCTACGAAATCGAAGGATTACATAATTCGTCAGAAAAAGGGATGATAGCTACTTTTTTCTCTATAACAGGGTTTTTAGTTATTCGTTGGATTTCTTCGGGACATTTTCCCTTAAGTAATTTATACGAATCATTAATCTTCCTTTCATGGAGTTTATCCATTATTCATATGATTCCGTATCTTGGGAATCATAAAAATGATTTAAGCGCAATAACTGCACCAAGTGCCATTTTTACCCAAGGTTTCGCCACGTCAGGTCTTTCAACTGAAATGCATCAACCCGCAATATTAGTACCTGCTCTACAATCTCAGTGGTTAATGATGCATGTCAGTATGATGCTATTGAGCTATGCAGCTCTTTTATGCGGATCATTATTATCAGTTGCTCTTATAGTGATTACATTTCAAAAAAGAATCGATTCTTTTTTGAAAAACAAGAATTTTTTCAGTTTAAGGAAGTCGTTTTTCTTTGGTGATATGGAATATTTGAACCAAAAAGGAAGTGTATTAAAAAATACTTCTTTCTTCTCATTTCAAAATTTTTACAAATATCAATTAATTCAGCGTTTGGATTATTGGAGTTATCGTGTCATTAGTTTAGGGTTTACCTTTTTAACCATAGGCATTCTTTCTGGAGCAGTATGGGCTAATGAAGCATGGGGTTCTTATTGGAATTGGGACCCTAAGGAAACTTGGGCATTTATTACTTGGACCATATTTGCAATTTATTTACATACTAGAACAAATCCAAAATTGCAAGATCAAGGGACAAATTCGGCATTTGTAGCTTCTATAGGATTTCTCCTAATTTGGATATGCTATTTTGGGATCAATATTTTAGGAATTGGGTTCCATAGTTATGGTTCATTCCAATGAATATATAATTGAATAAAAGAAAATACATGAAGAATACATAAAAAAATCGTCTGATACACAATGCAATGAAAATTTGTGCGAGTTTTTGAGAACCGTTTAAATAGAGGAATTATTCAAAAGGTTCTCAAAAACTTTAGATGTATCTCATTACAATTATAATTCACCCTTCCCTTTTTTTTTCATTGTACAACGAAGAATCGTGAAAATATGAAAGTCAAAGAATTCTAAGACTTTCTTTCCAATTAATGAAATTTAGTATTGAATCTAAAAAAAGAATTAGTATCTATAAAAATAATTAGATAAATTAGATAATAGAACTTGTACCTTGTAAACCGATAACGGGAGAACGAAATCAGGATAAAAACCAATTCCTATAATTATGAAACCCATGTGAGATACGGAAGAATAGGCAATACGTTTTTTTTTTAATTGCGTTGACCAAGAGAAGTTGAAGCTGCATAAATGATTTGTATTATTTCTACTATCACCAACCAGGGAGATAATCTAGAATGAGCGTGAGCTAATAATTCCATATTGATCCGAATCAATCCATATGCTCCCATCTTTAATAATATTCCAGCTAAAAGCATACATGTACTGTAATGTGCTTCCCTGTGGGTATCTGGTAACCATGTATGTAGGGGTATCATCGGCGATTTGACAGCATAAGCAATAAGAAAACCAAAATAGAGTATTATTTCCAATGCTGCAAGATACGATTGATTAGCTAATTTTTCTAAATCTAATGTTGGTTCATTGGAACCATATAAACCCATACCTAGAACTCCTATTAAGAGAAAAATGGAACCTCCGGCAGTGCACAAAATAAACTTTGTAGCCGAGTACAGGCGTTTTTTTCCTCCCCACATGGATAAAAGTAAGTAAACAGGAATTAATTCTAATTCCCACATGATGAAAAAAAGGAAAAGGTCTCGAGAAGAAAATGATCCTATTTGGCCACTATACATTGCTAACATCAAGAAATAGAAGAATCGCGGATTTCGAGTAACTGGCCAAGCTGCTAAAGTAGCTAAAGTAGTGATAAATCCTGTCAGTAAAATGGGTCCTATGGAAAGTCCATCGGTTCCCAGTCTCCAGTGAAAATCAAAAAGATTGATCCATTTATAATCCTCCTTCAATTGGATTAATGGATCGTCCAATTGGAAATGATAACAAAATACATAGGTCATTAGAAGGAGCTCTAGGATACATATACATAGAGTATACCACCTATACACTTTATTTCCCTTATGAGGGAAAAAGACAATTGAAGAACCCGCGAATATGGGCAAAACAAGAAGTATTGTTAACCAAGGAAAAGAACTCGTGATAAAGACAAGATAAAATTAGACCAGAAAAGTCCGTACTCGAGAAAAGAAAATAGATTATTCTTCTCCCGAGCACGAGGTTTTGTCGGTAAAGAGGAATCAAATGATTCAAGTGGAGTTTTTTGTCACATATCAATAAGAAAGACCCATGCTGCGAGTTGTTTCATGCCATAAATAAACACGGACACTCAAAAAATCCGTTGGACAAGCGGATTCACATCTTTTACAACCTACACAATCCTCGGTTCTTGGCGCAGAAGCAATTTGCTTAGCTTTACATCCGTCCCAAGGTATCATTTCCAATACATCCGTGGGGCAAGCTCGAACACATTGGGTACATCCTATACATGTATCATAAATCTTTACTGAATGTGACATTGGGTCTATAAATTCCAGTTTTGAACACAAAAGATTTTCGATCTGGTAAAATAAGATAAGAAAATGAAATAAATCATAGATTTTCTATTGTAGACACCAGACGAATCAATGATTTATCAAAATTTGAAGAATCAATAGATTTTCTAATCTGTTTATGAGAAAGGGCCAAGATACTTTGATTTCCATTTCAATAATCATTAAATATGAGTTTACAAATTCAATTCATGTGAATTTTCCTATCTTTCTATTATATAGAAATAGAATTAAATTAAGGATATTCTGATATATTATATATCAGAATATCAGATAAATACGTTTGTTATTAGGTTAGTTATAGAATAAGTTCGTAACTATAAATCATAAATCTATATGAAAAAAGAGAAGAAAGAAAAATAAAAATATTCTAATATTATATTATCTTATTATTCTAATTCTATTAGATTCTATTTAGAATATTCTATCTAAAAGTCTTATGTTTTGATTTCTATGTGAAAATAGAAGAATTCTAACTAATTATTCAGCAAATTCGATTGATTGATACGAGTTGATTTTCTGTTACGATGGATCGACGAAACAATAGCTAGCCCAATAGCTATAACAAAGATTGAGAAGATTTCTCCTTTGAATTGCCGACTATTAAATATATCGGAAAATGTGACAAGATTTAGATTCACCGAATTCAGTATAAGCTCAAGACACATAAGTGCTCTAACCATGTTTCGGCTTGTGATCAGTCCATAGATACCGATAGAAAATAAATAAACACTTAGAAAAAGTACATGCTCTAACATCATTGATAAATCCCTCATCTATCTCGATTGATTTCAATATGAACAAAAATGAAACCGATTCAGTTGACTAGACTAGAAGAATTACATAACAAAAGAAGATATTCACAGTAGATTGAAACAAAATAGATTAAATCCATTTTCATTCTTTAATTTTAAAAAAGGAAGTTCTTATTTCTTATTATATTAGAATTCTATTATTGACGAGCCATAGTAATTGCACCTATCAAAGAAACTAAAAGAATTATAGAAATGAGTTCAAAAGGGAGATAAAAATCTGTGGATAAATGAATCCCAATTTGTTGAACGTTACTTATTAAGTCCTGTTCTATAATCTGATTTGATCTTGTAGTCCGAAAAATTCCGGACCATGACGTATCTGGGATAGTAGTCATTAATGAAAAAAAAATATTTCTTTTATTCTTTGATATTCATATTTACATATTGAATTCTATAAATTAGATTTCTATTTTATAGTATTGAAATCTCAATTCATTTTTTATCTATTTTCTAGAAATAGATAAAAAAGAGTTCATGTTCCACCGAATCACACGTAGAGATATTGCTAACACACATAGAGTTAATGGTATTTCATAACTAATCGATTGAGCTGCAGCTCGTAGACCGCCTGAAAAGGAATACTTATTATTTGATCCATATCCTCACATAAGAAGACCAATGGGGACAATACTTGAAAAGGCAATCCATAAAAAAACACCTATACTGAGATCAGCTAAAACAAGGTGATATCCAAAAGGAATTACTAAATAACTTAGTAGAATTGATATAAACCCTATAGAGGGTCCGACCCTAAATAAACGAATATTACCTCTAGATGGAAGAAGATCCTCCTTCAAAAGTAGTTTGGTCCCATCCGCTAAAGCTTGAAGAATTCCTAACGGGCCGGCATATTCAGGCCCAATACGTTGTTGTATTGCTGCAGATATCTTTCTTTCTAACCACACAATGACTAATACCCCCATTGTGATTCCTAAGACAAGGATTAAAATGGGGACAAAAATCCATATGAATTCATAGACTTCTTTTAAGGATTCTAATCTATAAAAAGAATTAATAGTTTGTACTTCTGTCGTATCAATTATCATTTCAACGATCAACTTCTCCCATAATGATATCTATACTACCTAGTATCGTCATTATATCAGCCAATTTCATTCTTTTAACTAGCTGGGGAAGAATTTGCAAATTGATGAAACCGGGTGGACGAATTTTCCATCTCCAGGGGAAAACACTACTATCTCCTATTAAAGAAATTCCTAATTCTCCTTTTGGGGCCTCTATCCTTACATAAAGTTCTTGTTTTAACAATTCAAAATTGGGTGAAAGTTTTTTAGTAATAAATCTATATTCAAAATTATTCCATTCGGAATCCTTTGTCCTATGAAAACGCCGGTTTTCTAAATTTTCATAAGGTCCTCCAGGAATTCCTTCTAGAGCCGGTTGAATGATTTTTATGGATTCTTGCATTTCACCGATTCTTACTAAATAACGAGCTAATGTATCGCCTTCTTTTTGCCATTTGACTTCCCAATCAAATTTATTGTAACACTCATAGCGATCAACTTTACGAAGATCCCATTGGATTCCAGAAGCTCGTAACATTGGTCCTGATAAACCCCAATTTATTGTCTCCTCCCCACCAATAATGCCCACTCCTTCAACTCGTTCCAAAAAGATGGGATTTCGCGTAATGAGCTTTTGATACTCAACAACTTCTGTTAAAAAAGAATCACAGAAATCAAAACATTTATCTATCCAGCCATAAGGTAAATCCGCAGCTACTCCTCCGATGCGGAAAGAATTATGCATCATCCGCATACCTGTGGCGGCTTCGAATAGATCATATATTCATTCCCTCTCTCTTAAAATATAGAAAAAGGGAGTCTGTGTACCAATATTGGCCATAAAAGGGCCAAGCCATAACAAATGGGAGGCTATACGGCTCAGCTCCAGCATAATAACTCTAATATAACTGGCCCTTTTAGGCACTTGAACACTTTCCAATCGTTCTGGTGCATTTACTGTTATTGCTTCTGTGAACATAGTAGCTAAATAATCCCAACATGTTACATAAGGCAAATATTGTATAATTGTTTGGTTCTCCGCTATTTTTTTCCATCCCTCTGTGTAAATAGCCCAATATAGGTTCACAGTCAATAACATCTTCACCATCCAGAGTAACGATCAGCCGAAGAACACCATGCATTGATGGGTGGTGAGGACCCATATTGACTATTATGAAATTTTTTCTTGTAGCCGGTACAGTCATATTTTTTTCCTTAATTCATTATTTCATTAGATTATGAAAATGAAAAATATAAAAAAAATAATAACTGAAACTAATAAAATAAGAAAAGAATGAAAAAAATAAAAAATAACAAGGATAATGATAATAAGAATAAAATAATAAGAAATTCCAATTTAATTAACGAGTTTTTGGTTCCCGAATATCTAACTGATCCATTAATTTCTTATAACGCACTTTCTTTTTCTTTGACAAATAAGTCAATAATCGTTGACGTTTTCCCAGAATTCTTCGTAGACCTCTTTGCGATAAAAAATCTCTTTTGTGCAATTCTAAATGTGAAGTAAGTCTCCGTATCTTACTGGTGAAATGGAATACTTGAAATTCAACAGACCCACTATTTTCTTCTTTTTCTTCTTGTGTAATAACTGAGATGAATGAATTTTTGACCATAAATTAAGATTTCTATCTTTCTTTTCTGTGAATTTTACGGATCAGGAAAAATAATAATATTTCTTATGTCAGTTATTTTCATCTAGTATACATCAAAATTGGATTTCATTCATATACTACTTTGTTTTTTCTTTATGTGGTTTATGTTTCTATGTTTTGTATATTTGATCCAAATATACAAAACATATATGTATTCACAAAAGAAAACAATTTCTTTTTATTTTACTTAAAAGGATTCCGTTATTCCTAATGAAAATTGATACACTATGAAATTACACTATGAAATCAGCATCATGTAGTAGAATGTTACACAGTGTATATGTTTCGGCTTTCATCTATGAATCTACCAAATATGTTACACGATATGTAGGAAATCCACTATAGATTTTTTTCATTTTTCATTGGAATTGAATTCATTCTCAATTGTGAATACATATGTATTCTTGACATACTGAAACGACTGCTGTTATTGGTATCAAACCAATAGCGATTCATACAAGCTACATCTTCTAATCGAAAATTGGGCCAAAGAAACAATTTGAATTTCATGAAATCTTTTCTATCTGTATTAATATGTTTGTTCTCATTCAAAAATTGTCCACAGTTTCTTATTTTGTTTTCATTGCAAAATCTTGTATTTCTATCCACAACATGAAAATTCCGGGAATTGAAACAAATTCGAATTCGAAATTCTCTACGACGTCTGGGAGATAGAATATTTTCAGGAACAAGTAAATCATAATGATTTTTGTCTCCACTCAAAAATATGTTGCTGTGTCGTGCAATGGATTTTTCAAACCCCCCTTTCTCAATATATCTTTTTTTTGTGTATTTTTTCTTTGTTTGATGCTTTTTCTTATCGACCAATGAAATATCCATAGTTTGATATATAATATATTTTCCTTTCCTTTGTATAGATAGACAAATTGGTTCAATAATAAATATTCCCTTTCTTATCAATTCTGCAAGAACTAGGTCCTTTTGAATCAGCATTTCATCTATATTTATTTCACCTCTTTGAATCGAAGATATAGCAATTTCCTTTGGATTTCTTAGTCTAAGTAGGAGACAATATATCCTGATATTTTTCATTATTTCTTTCTTCAAGGGATCAGCCCATCTTAGTTGAAAAAGTAAATATTTTTTCAAAAAGAAATCTAGTTCCATTTCATTCTTGCTCTTATATTGTTTCTTTTTTAGAACCTTTTTCATTTCTAATCTTGCGTAATCTTCTTCAACAGTTTTTTGATTTTCTTTTTTTATTTTTCGTAGATTCCATACAAGATTTCCTTGGACCTGTTGTTCATTCTCTTCCTGCTTGGAATTTCCTAATTCACGATCTTTTTTTTTATTAGATGATTTCTTTGGATTTACGTTAATGCTTTTACTTTTTTCATTTATAGAAAAATGAAAAAAGAGTGATTTGATTGGGATGATCCAAGGTTTAATTTTATATACATCAAAAAGTAGCACAAATTCTGGGAAGAACCAAGTTTCTAGATTGGATATAGTATCATGATTTGATGCGGTATCATAGAACCTTTCTTTATTCATTCCCATGCAATCAAAAAAGTTTCTTTTTTGATTGCATGGTTTGATCTCTTGATGAATTGTAGGAAAAAAAAGATCTTTTTTTTCCATTTTTTTGAAATTCTTAATTTCATTTTTAGTATCTTTCTGAATCTTGATACCAATATGTACATTGGTCCAGATCTCAATATTATTTAGAAAACAAAGATGAAGAATTCTACAATCAAGATATTTTCTATCCAAATTTGTATTCCTATCAATAAGATATCCTTTTTCTAGATAATTCTTACTAGGTATACTTACCAATACATAAAATGATTCAGGTTTCGATATATTGAAATGAGATAGAATTTCTTGGTCCCCGTTTATTTCTAATGTTGATCCAGAAATGTATAAATTAGGAAGGTTTATGTATTTATATGAGAAAAGATCATATCTGTAATGTTTTTTCCATTTGTCTTTTTGACTCATAAATGAATTTGCTGCATAGTCATCTTTTTTCATGGAATAAATAAATTGGTATTTTTTATATAAATCCAATTGGTTTGATTCCTTGTTTTGAATCATACGATGTTTATTGATTCTATTTCGCCATTCTTTAGGTACTAATGGAGACCTTTTTTTTTGAGATAAATCGTATTGATAATGACCTTTTAACCAATTTTTCCATTCGTTCATTACATACGTATGAATTTTATTATGTGAGTTAAATATTCCATGTATCATACAATAGTCTTTTAAATTATCCTTAAAAAAAGGATAGCTCCCTTGATATTTAAGTACAGGTCTCAATTGATGCTTATTAAGTAATTGGTTTTGTGATATTTTGTAAAAAACATATGCTTGGGACAGGGAAGATAAGTTCCAATAAGTATTGGAATTTTGATTGCTATTCGTAGTATTATCAGTATTTGAAAACGATTTGAATTTTTTTATAGTCAAAAGAAAATTCATTGTATTTTTATTTGTTTCATCAATTCCTTCTTGTTCTTGATTTATTTCATTGTTGTAAATGGATTTAGTAAAGATCTTTTTTGTTGATTCAAAGAAAAGTTGTGCATTTATCTTAGAAACGGTAATGGTACATAGCAAAATATCTATGTATATTTTTTCAATGAATGATTTGATAAAGTAGTGTGATTTACGCATTAATCGGATATTTTTCCTTTTTAATATTTTCAAAATATGTTTCTGTGATCCCGATCCTTTATTATCAGAAATTAGAACTATTTCTTTTTTTTTCTTGTCTTTTGCGATTTGTTCAATTTGATTCCTTATTTTGATTGTCTTATCAGAAAGGTCTTTCATTCTTTTTTCTATTACGGACGATTCGCGAAGAATATTATTATTTCTTTTGAAATCTTTTTTGTTTTCGTTTGGTTCATATACTTTTTCTTTACTTAATTTAAATAATAAAATTGGATTTACTTTCTCCAGTTTTTTCATTATTAGTTTGATAATTTGAACGACCCCTTTTGTTTTTTCTTTTAGAATTTTTAGAAAGGATTTTATTTTTTTATTTATTTTATTTAAAGATTTTAAAACTTTTGAAAATTTATTTTTCACCTTTTTTTTTCTTTTTTGGAGTTCTTTATAAATAGGTTCAAAAAAAAAAGGTCGTTTTCGGGGAGAACCAAAGGGAAGTTCCGCTTCCATTCCCCAGACTGTTAAAAAACAAAAATTTGTTTTTTTCTCTTTTTTTTTCATTAGATCTCTATGATGAGATTGTGCCTTAGATTTTCTCCAAGGTTTTAGACAGAAAGGATATAGAATCTTTATCTGAATACCATCTATTAACCAATCTTGGGGAAATTCTGTTTCTGATAATTGAACACCATTATAGGTGCATTTAATATGGATTTCTCTATTCCATTCCTTAAAATCCTCGTCCCACTCGGGAATTTGGAATAATAACATACGGAAAAGGTTTTTGGCTATTATTAATGAAGGCAATAGAATGTATTTTCTAAGAAAAGATTGGGTTATTAACATCAAACTTCTTATTACTTGAGTAAATATAAAAGCATCCCAAGCTTCTGATATTTCTATCTGTTCGTTTTTATATCTTTTTTCCTCTTTCTTCTTTTCTTCTTTTTTATCGTCATTTTCAAAATAGGAAATTTTTAATTCTGATTCTTGTTTTCTGCCCATCCAATTCCTAAAAATTAGATTCTTCATTTCGTTGATATCAAAAGACGAAAAAAAAAACATTTTGTCTAGACGATCCAAAAAAAGTGGGGAATGTACATTTACTTGAAAGAGGTCCCAAATAACTGTTTTACGTCTTTGAGCACGCATGGATCCTTTGATTAGATTGCGACGAAAATCCGATTGTTGTGAGTAACGTATCAAAGCCACCTCTCCCTCTTCCATTGGATCATCGTTTTTATCATTGTTACTAGTATTCTGAATACTAGAAATAGAATTGGTATTCTGATCATTATCGTTATAAATTATCACAAGTTTGGCTCTTCTTGAATGAATCTCATAATCGTCTTCCTCCAATTCTTCTCCATTTTCTTCTTCCTCTTCTTCCAATTTCTCGGTTAATTTGTATGACCATCGAGAAACCTTTTTACTGACTTCTTCTATTCTAATTCCAATAGATTTTTTTTTCATTTTTTTTTGATCTTTTGTATGTGTTGTAATTACATCAAATACAAATTGCAAATATTTTGCTTGACTTTCTGAATCAATTCCTTTTTCTTCTTTAGAATTCAAAAATGATTGACGTTGGAGTTCTACGGAATCATTAATAAGTAGATCATGAATCTTATTTAGAAAAAAAAATTCTACTAAATCTTCTGTATCTGTATAAGTATTCATGATTACACATGAATCTAATTCTTTTCTCGTTCCTCGATATGGTCCGTTGAAAAAAGGATCATATGCTTTTGGCAAGCATTTTTTTTTTTTTTCATCATCACATAATATGGTTCTTTTTTCAAGCATATCCAGACTAGAGGATCCCTCATTTTTTTCTAGAATTTGGATTCGTCTTTTCAATTCATTGTTCAAATTGCACTTTTTTTTTTCATTAGTATAAATCCAAGAATTATAAAGATCTTCGTCGTATAGTTTTTCTATTATGTATAAAGAAATTCTTTGTTCTAGCATTTCCGAAAAAGTCGATAAA